ATAATAGCTAAAAATATGGGCCGTATGTTATTATTCCAATTTCCTGAATGGTACGAGGATTTGAAGGAATGGAATCGAGAAATGCACGTTAAGTGCACCTATAATGGTGTTCAATTATCAGAAACAGAATTTCCAAAAGATTGGTTAACAGACGGAATTCAGATAAAGATTTTATTTCCTTTTTGTCTGAAACCTTGGCGAAGACAAAGATCTAAGGTACGATCTCATTATATAGATTCAATGAAAAAACAAGTAAAAAAAGACAATTTTTCTTTTTTAACAGTATGGGGAATGGAAGCGGAACTTCCCTTTGGTTCTCCCCGAAAACGATTTTCTTTTTTTGAACCCATTTTTAAAGAACTCGAAAGAAAAATTAGAAAGTTAAAAAAACAATTTTTTCTCGTTCTAAGGGTCTTAAAGGAAAGAGAAAAATGGTCTCTACAAATTTCAAAAGAAAAAAAAGGATGGGTTATCAAAACAGTTCTTGTTATAAAGCGAATAATGAAAGAACTTGAAAAAGTAAATCCGATTTTTTCATTTGAATTGAAGAAAGTGAAAGTATATAAACCAAATAAAAATGGAAAAGATTCAAAAATAAATAATAAAATTAACCATGAATGGACCATACCAATTCGATCTATGAATTGGACAAATTATTCACTCATAGAAAAAAAAATGAAAGATCTTTATGATAGGATAATCACAACCAAGAATCAAATAGAACAAATCACAAAAGACAATAAAAAAACAGTTTTAACCTATGATGATAAAATAAAAGGATCAGAATCACAGAAATATAGTTGGCAGATATTAAAAAGAAACAATATACGATTAATACGTAAATCACATTTTTTTATAAAATTTTTCATTGAAAAAATATACATGGATATCTTGCTATGTACCATAAACATTCCCAGAATCAATATACAACTTTTTTTTGAATCAACAAAAAAAATTATCAATAAATACACTTACAACCATGAAACAAATCAAGAAAAAATTGATGAAATAAATCCAAATAGAATGAACTTTATTTCAACTATAACAAAGTGGGTTTCAAATACTAATATTAGTAATAAAAATTTAAATAGTTATACTTGCTTGTCCCAAGCATATGTATTTTACAAATTATCACAAACCCAATTACTTAACAAGTATAACTTGAAATATATATTTCAAGATCATGAAACCCATTATTATCTTAGGGATAAAATAAAGGATTATTGTATAACACGAGGACTATTTGATTACAAATCAAGGCATAATCAAATTCAAAAGTCTGGAATGAATAACTGGAAAAACTGGTTAAAGGGTTTTTATCAATACAATTTTTCCCGGATCAAATGGTCTCGATTAGTCCCGAAAAAATGGCGAAATAGAGTCAATCAACTTCGTATGATTAAAAATAAAGACTCAATTAAATTTAATTCATATGAAAACAAAAAAGACCAATTAAGTCATTATGTAAAAGAAGATTATTCCGTAACGGTTTCGTTCAAAAAAAAAAAAATGGTTAAAAAACACTACAGATATGATCTTTTATCACATAAATATATGAATTATGAATATATTAATTATGGGGATAAGAAAAACTCCTATTTTTATGGATCAACAGTACAAGTAAAGGAGAACCGGGAGATTCCATATCTATATAATTTCAATACATCGAAACCTGACGCATTTTATCTATTGGTAAGTACAACTATTAGTGATTATCTAGAGGAAAGATATCCTATTGATACGAATATAAATCGGGATAGAAAATATTTTGATTGTAAAATTCTCCATTTTTGTCTTATAAAAAATATTGATATCGAGACTTGGACCAATGCGCATATTGGTATCAAGATTAATAAAAATACTAAGACTCAAACTAATAAGTATAAAAACAAAATGAAAAAGAAAGATATTTCGTTTCATAAAGAAATCAACTTATACAAGAAAAAAAAAAACTTTTTTGATTGGATGGGAATGAATCAAAAAAGGTTATATCATAATCCTACCATAGCAAAACTAAAATCTTGGTTCTTACCAGAATTTGTGCTACTTTTTGAAACATATAAAATTAAACCATGGATTATACCAATCCAATTTCTTCTTTTAGATTTTCATAAAAATGAAAAGATTAGTCAATATGAAAACATCAACATAAAAAAAAAAAAAAACCTTCCCATATTATCTAATCAAAAAGAATATATTGATTTAGAAAATTCTAACCAAGAAAAAAACAAACAACAATATCCAAAATATCTTGGATATGATCTAGGAAAACAAAACGAAAAAAAAGATGTTGAAGATAATTACGCGGGATCAGACATTAAAAAACGTAGAAATAAAAAAGAATCTAAGAAGATCAAGGAAGCAGAACTAGATTTATTACTAAAAAAATATTTTCTTTTTCAATTAAGATGGGATGATTCTTTGAGTCAAAGAATGATCAATAATATTAAGGTATATTGTCTCTTACTTAGATTGACAAATGCAAAGCAAATTGCTATATCCTCTATTCAAAGAGGAGAAATGCGTCTGGATGTAATGCTGATTCAAAAAGATCTTGTTCTTACAGAATTGATAAAAAGAGGAATATTAATTATCGAACCAGTTCGTTTATCTATAAAAAGGGATGGGCAATTTATTATCTATCAAACCATAAGTATTTCATTAGTTGATAAAGGTAAAGATAAAGTTAAAACTAATAAAAAATTCATAAAAAAACGAAATGTTGATAAGAATAATTTAGACAAATCCATTGCACAACATAGCGATATGCCTGTGAATGAAGAAAAAAAAAATCATTCTAATTTTCTTGTTCCTGAACATATTCTATCTCATCGACGTCGGAGAGAGTTGAGAATTCTAATTTGTTTCCATTTCTGGAATTGGAATGATATAGATAAAAATCCACAATTTTGCAACGAAAACAAAATAATAAACTGTGGACAATTTTTTAATGAGGACAAGCATCTTAATAGAGATGCAAACAACTTTATTAAATTAAAATTATTTCTTTGGCCTAATTACCGATTAGAGGATTTAGCTTGTATGAATCGTTACTGGTTTGATACCCATAACAGCAGTTGTTTTAGTATGTTAAGGATATATATGTATCCCCAATCCAGAATAAGTTAATAAACTAATATTATATTTCCTATATATCACCTGACATAACATATTTGATATATGGCGAAAGATGTACATATGCATATGTTATGTTACATTTTAGTACATGATATTGATTTATTTTTGGATCTAGGAATAATAAATTAGTAGAATCTTTAATTAAGTAAAAAAAAAAAAAAAAATCACTCTCTTTCGTGAATGTGTAAATGTATTATATTTTATTCTATCGAAATCCCATTTTATGTTTGAAATAAAAATGGGGTTTCGATAGAATAAAAAAGTATGAATAAATCTAAACTTTTGTTTATATCAGATTAATAATGACTGACATAATCATAACATAATATAATAATAATTATTATTTTTCCTGATCGGTAAAATCTAAAAAAAATAAAAAGATAGAAGAATTTTTTTATGGTCAAAAATTCATTCATTTCAGTTATTCTGCAAGACGAAAAAGAAGAAAACAAAGGGTCTGTTGAATTTCAAGTATTCAGTTTCACCAATAAAATACGGAGACTCACCTCGCATTTGGAATTGCACAAAAAAGATTTTTTATCTCAAAGAGGTCTACGAAAAATTCTGGGAAAACGTCAACGGCTGTTGGCTTATTTGTCAAAGAAAAATAGAGTAAGTTATAAAAAATTAATTAGTCAGTTAGATATTCGGGAGCTTAAAACTCGTTAATTTGAGGATTCATTTGAAATTTTTTTTTAGGTTTTTATTTTTCTAAACCTCGTTTTGAGAAATTCATGGAATAATGAATTAGGAAAGAAAAGATATGACTGTACCGGCTACAAGAAAAGATCTCATGATAGTCAATATGGGCCCTCATCACCCATCGATGCATGGTGTTCTTAGACTCATTATAACTCTCGACGGTGAAGATGTTATTGACTGTGACCCCGTATTAGGCTATTTACACAGAGGAATGGAAAAAATAGCGGAAAATCGAACAATTATACAATATCTTCCTTATGTAACACGTTGGGATTATTTAGCTACTATGTTCACCGAAGCAATAACAGTAAATGCACCAGAACAATTGGGAAATGTTCAAGTACCCCAAAGGGCCAGCTATATCAGAGTAATTATGCTAGAGCTGAGTCGTGTAGCTTCGCATTTGTTATGGCTTGGGCCTTTTATGGCGGATATCGGTGCGCAGACTCCCTTTTTCTATATTTTCAGAGAGAGAGAATTGCTATATGATCTATTCGAAGCTGCCACAGGTATGCGAATGATGCATAATTATTTCCGCATCGGAGGAATAGCTGCTGATCTACCTCATGGTTGGATAGATAAATGTTTAGATTTCTGCGATTATTTTTTAACGAGTGTTGTTGAATATGAAAAACTTATTACGCGGAATCCCATTTTTTTGGAACGAGTTGAAGGAGTGGGCATTATTGGTGGAGAAGAAGCAATAAATTGGGGCTTATCAGGACCCATGTTACGAGCTTCTGGGATCCAATGGGATCTTCGTAAAGTTGATCATTATGAATGTTACAATGAATTCGATTGGGAAGTCCAATGGCAAAAAGAAGGGGATTCATTAGCTCGTTATTTAGTACGAATTGGCGAAATGAGGGAATCCATAAAAATTATTCAACAGGCTTTAGAAGGAATTCCCGGAGGACCCTATGAGAATTTAGAAATTCGGCGCTTAGATAGAGCAAGAAATTCCGAATGGAATGATTTTGAATATAGATTCATTAGTAAAAAACCTTCGCCTAATTTTGAATTGTCGAAACAAGAACTTTATGTAAGAATAGAAGCCCCAAAGGGAGAATTAGGAATTTATTTGATAGGAGATAATAGTTTTTTCCCCTGGAGATGGAAAATTCGTCCGCCCGGTTTTATCAATTTGCAAATTCTTCCTCAGCTAATTAAAAGAATGAAATTGGCTGATATCATGACAATATTAGGTAGTATAGATATCATTATGGGAGAAGTTGACCGTTGAAATGATAATTGGCACAACAGAAGCACAAACTATCAATTATTTTTCTAAATCAGAATCCTTAAAAGAAGTTTATGGACTCATATGGCTATTTATCCCTGCTTTGACCCTTATATTGGGAATCATAATAGGAGTACTAGTAATTGTATGGTTAGAAAGAGAAATATCCGCAGCGATACAACAACGTATTGGACCCGAATATGCCGGCCCATTGGGAATTCTTCAAGCTCTAGCGGACGGGACTAAATTACTTTTTAAAGAGGACCTCCTACCATCTAGAGGAGATATTCGTCTGTTTAGTATCGGACCGTCTATAGCAGTCATATCAATTGTATTAAGTTATTTAATAATTCCTTTTGGGTATCGACTTGTTTTAGCTGATCTCAGTATGGGTGTTTTTTTATGGATCTCCATTTCAAGTATTGCTCCTATTGGGCTTCTTATATCAGGATATGTATCGAATAATAAATACTCTTTTTTAGGTGGCTTGCGAGCTGCGGCTCAATCTATTAGTTATGAAATACCATTAACTCTATGTGTGTTATCAATATCTCTACGTGTGATTCGTTAGAACATGAACTTTGACCTCAAAATGAAATAAAGGAAAGAGGAATTAATATATTGGATAGATATAGATATTTTTATTTTTTTATTCATCAGAGTTATTCAGGTCGATGAGTTAAACCAAATAGTTATATGAGTAAAATAAAACAGCTTATCAATGTGTAGTAAAAAGAGAAAATCTCATTCCCTATATATAAGAATAAAGCAGAAGTAAACATTAAGGAGTATAAACTCTTTATCCCAAGATTGAGATTCTTTAATTAGTCATCATATCTTGAAGCGGGTACAAAAGATCAACTGTATGGGATTACTGTCTTGTATGTATTACCATACAGGAGATCAATCAAAAATTCAGTGGACGGTTAGGAACACCAAGGTACACAAAGGATTAGTAATAGAGATAATGTAAGGTATCAAAAAAGAGGTATTTTCACATAAAACGAATCATAAGATGATTAGGGGCTTTAAGTTGGTAGAAATGATCAAGCAGTACTTCCCCACGATTCCGATCTAGAGTATGCTCCTAGTCACTGATTAAAGAAATAACTATCAAGAACGAATTAATCCTTTATTCTCAGGAATACCTCTTACGAGAAAGAAGAACAGGAACAAAAGAAATAGAATATAAACAAAGATCTTTATTTATTTTTTCCTACATCTATACCAATATATATGTATATATGAAATTCTTATTCTTTATGATTCAGTAAAGAATGTCTAATTCTTTTTATCTCTTGAATCTAACGAGTATTTTATTGAAAGATTAAGTTATTACCGAAGATTTAATTATAAGGGATGAGATCAATTCGGAAGCGCCCTTTTTTTGTTATTCTAGCAGACAGAATTCCATTGGTCTAATTTTTGGGACTCTACACGGTATTTTTATTCTATCTAGCCTACCCCACAAAAATACCTATAATAATACCGAACCAGTCCTTACATTTATTTGTACGCGGCCATAGAGGAGCCGTATGAAGCTGAGGTCTCATGTACGGTTTTGGAATAGCGGTGAGAACAATTATGTTATTATCGACTATGATTATCGAACAGTTCAAGTACAGTTGATATAGTTGAGGCGCAGTCAAAATATGGTTTTTGGGGGTGGAATATGTGGCGTCAACCTATAGGGTTTATCGTTTTTCTAATTTCTTCTCTAGCAGAATGCGAGAGATTACCTTTTGATTTACCAGAAGCAGAAGAAGAATTAGTAGCAGGTTATCAAACCGAATATTCTGGTATCAAATATGGTTTATTTTATATTGCTTCTTATCTAAATCTCTTAGTTTCTTCATTATTTGTAACAGTTCTTTATTTAGGTGGGTGGAATTTATCTATTCCATACATATCTGTTCCTGAACTTTTCGGAATAAATGAAATTGCTAGAGTCTTTGGAATAACAATTGGTATCTTTATTACATTAGCTAAAGCTTATTTGTTTCTTTTTATATCTATCACAACAAGATGGACTTTACCCAGAATGAGAATGGACCAACTATTAAATCTTGGATGGAAATTTCTTTTACCTATTTCTCTAGGTAATTTATTATTGACAACGTCTTCCCAACTTGTTTCACTATAAATAACACAATACGATAATGGTATTCTAGACTCATAACCTCTCTTAAACAAGAGAAAGAAACATCAACTTATTCGTGGATATCTACAATATGTTTCCTATGGTGACTGGGTTCATGAATTATGGTCAACAAACAATACGAGCCGCAAGGTATATTGGTCAAAGTTTCATAATTACCTTATCCCATGCAAATCGTTTACCTGTAACTATTCAGTATCCTTATGAAAAGTCGATCACATCAGAACGTTTCCGTGGTCGAATCCACTTTGAATTTGATAAATGTATTGCTTGTGAAGTATGTGTTCGTGTGTGCCCCATAGATCTACCTGTTGTTGATTGGAGATTTGAAGGAGATATTAAAAATAAAATATTGATTAACTATAGTATAAATTTTGGTGTCTGTATATTTTGTGGTAACTGTGTCGAATATTGTCCCACTAACTGTTTATCAATGACTGAAGAATATGAACTTTCTACTTATGATCGTCACGAATTGAATTATAATCAAATCGCTTTGGGTCGGTTACCAATGTCAGTAATTGGAGACTACACAATTCAAACAGTTATGAATTCGACTCAAATAAAAATAGACAAAGGTAAATATTTTGATTCAAGAACAATTACCAATTAGTAAGATTTTATTTTTCTATTTTGATAGAAAGGATCCAAGCTTCTTTATTTATTTTTTTTTTTTTAGTCAATGTAACTAGAAAGTAAAACGATAACTATTGATTGTTGAGAATAGCGGGTTTATTTAATATTTTTCGTTTTGATTTGGAAATATAAGATTCCAACTCTTCTTTTCTTCTGAATAAATTAAAATGAAAAAGTTGAGTTGGCCCAATAACTTTATCTACATTAATCTATATTACAATCTATACTGCATTACTACATTAAGATTTTATTTAGGAACGGTATCATAGACAATTAAAAAAATAGGCTAATTTTTACTTCCTGGACTATTCAGTAAGGTCATGAAATCTTTCGATTTATTTATTTATTTTCTTATTTCATACATAATGGATTTACCTGGATCAATACATAATATTGTTGTAGTATTTCTGGGATCAGTTCTTATATTTGGGGGCCTGGGAGTAGTATTATTTACCAATCCAATTTATTCTGCATTTTCGTTGGGATTGGTTCTTGTTTGTATATCCTTATTCTATATTCTATCGAATTCTTATTTTATAGCTGCTGCACAACTTCTTATTTATGTGGGAGCCATAAATGTCTTAATCATATTTGCTGTAATGTTCATAAATGGCTCAGAATATTCCAATGTTTCCCGCCTTTGGACCCTTGAAGATGGGGTTACTTCACTGGTTTGTACAAGTATTTTTTTTTTTTTTTTTTCACTAATTATTACTATCCCAGATACGTCATGGTACGGAATTCTTTGGACTACAAGATCAAACCAGATTCTAGAACAGGACCTAATAAGTTATGTTCAACAAATTGGAATTCATTTATCAACAGATTTTTATCTTCCATTTGAACTCATTTCTATAATTCTTTTAGTTTCTTTAATAGGTGCAATTACTATGGCTCGTCAATCATAAATACTTATGATTTAAAAAATTTTTAGAATTATAAATTTGAAATAAAATAAAAAAGGTGTAAAGGTTTAAGATTTTTAGTTAAATCTATTGCCAATACCTTCTATTGTTCTGTAATATTTTGTTCTATTCTAGTCAATGAAATCAGTTGAATTGTTATTCATATTTAAATGAATCTAAATTGATGAGGAGTTAGTCAATGATGTTCGAGCATGTACTTTTTTTGAGTGTCTATTTATTTTCTATCGGTATCTATGGATTAATCACAAGTCGAAACATGGTTAGAGCACTTATGTGTCTTGAGCTTATACTAAATTCAGTTAATATCAATCTCGTAACATTTTCTGATTTATTTGATAGTCGCCAATTAAAAGGAGACATTTTCTCAATTTTTGTTATAGCTATTGCAGCAGCTGAAGCTGCTATTGGATTAGCTATTGTTTCATCGATCCATCATAACAAAAAATCAACTCGTATCAATCAAGCAAATTTGTTGAATAATTAAATTAGTCGTAATCATTCATTATGTAATCATTGATTTTCATTATATAAATTATATAATAATAAAATAATAATTTATATTAATTTGTTAGATTTATTCAAATTTAAAATAGAATTAAAATTCCATTAATATTAATTAAATATTGTATTATTTGTTGACCAATTTGAATTCAGATGTGCGACTCGTATTGTATGACTGTGGTTGTTGAAAGAGAAATCAAAGTATCTTGGCACTTTTTCATGAACAAATTTAGAAATATATTGATTCTTAAAAAAATTAATAAATCATTGATTCATCTGGTGTCTACAATATAAACATATAATTAATTTACTACCATTTATTTTTACCATACCAGATCGAAAATTTTTTATGTTCAAAACGGGAATTTATAATTTAATGTCACATTCAGTAAAAATTTATGATACATGTATAGGGTGTACTCAATGTGTGCGCGCCTGCCCTACAGATGTATTGGAAATGATACCTTGGGACGGATGTAAAGCTAAACAAATTGCTTCCGCACCAAGAACCGAGGATTGTGTAGGTTGTAAGAGATGTGAATCCGCTTGCCCGACAGACTTTTTGAGTGTCCGTGTTTATTTATGGCATGAAACAACTCGCAGCATGGGTCTATCTTATTAATTGATACGTTACAAAAACTCCACTTGAATCATTTGATTCCTCATTTACCGACAAAAGCCCGTACTCGATAAAATCAATATATTATTCCGAGCACGGGCTTTTCTGGTCAAAGCGTATCTTGTCTTTATCACGAGTCATTTTCCTTGGTTTTGGTTAACAATACTTGTTGTTTTGCCTATATTCGCGGGTTCTTCCATTTTTTTTCTTCCCCATAAGGGGAATAAGGTGTTTCGATGGTATACTATATGTATATGCTTATTAGAACTCCTTTTAACGACCTATGCATTCTGTTATCATTTCCAATTGGACGATCCCTTAATCCAATTGGAAGAAGATTGGAAATGGATAAATATTTTGGATTTTCACTGGAGACTGGGAATCGATGGGCTTTCCGTGGGACCCATTTTACTGACAGGATTTATTACTACTTTAGCTACTTTAGCGGCTTGGTCAGTTACTCGAAATTCACGATTATTCCATTTCTTTATGTTAGCAATGTACAGTGGTCAAATAGGATCATTTTCTTCTCGAGACCTTTTACTTTTTTTTATCATGTGGGAGTTAGAATTAATTCCTGTTTACTTACTTTTATCCATGTGGGGAGGAAAGAAGCGCTTATACTCGGCTACAAAGTTCATTTTGTACACTGCAGGGGGTTCTATTTTTCTATTAATAGGAGTTCTAGGTATGGGTTTATATGGCTCCATTGAACCGACATTAGATTTTGAAAGACTTGCTAATCAATCATATCCTATGGCATTGGAAATAATATTCTATTTTGGCTTCCTTATTGTTTATGCTGTCAAATCGCCGATCATACCCCTACATACATGGTTACCAGATACCCATGGAGAAGCACATTACAGTACATGTATGCTTCTTGCCGGAATTTTATTAAAAATGGGAGCATATGGATTGATTCGGATCAATATGGAATTATTACCCCGTGCTCATTCCATATTTTCTCCGTGGTTGGTGATAGTGGGAACAATACAAATAATCTATGCGGCTTTAACCTCTTTTGGTCAACGCAATTTAAAAAGGAGAATAGCCTATTCCTCTGTATCTCACATGGGTTTCACAATTATAGGAATTGGTTCTATAACCAACATGGGACTAAATGGAGCCATTCTACAAATACTTTCTCATGGATTTATTGGTGCTGCACTTTTTTTCTTGGCAGGAACCTGTTGTGATAGAATACCTCTTGTTTCTCTCGACGAAATGGGGGGGATAGCTGTCCCGATGCCGAAAATATTTACAATGTTCAGTAGCTTTTCGATGGCCTCTCTTGCATTGCCAGGGATGAGTGGTTTTGTTGCCGAATTAGTAGTATTTTTTGGAATAATTACCAGCTCAAAATATCTTTTAATTCCAAAAGTACTAATTACTTTTGGAATGGCAATTGGAATGATATTAACTCCTATTTATTTATTATCTATGTTACGTCAGATGTTCTACGGATACAAGTTATTCAATGTTCCAAATTCTAATTTTGTGGATTCTGGACCACGAGAACTTTTTGTTTCGATCTGTCTCTTTTTACCAATAATAGGTATTGGTATTTATCCCGATTTCGTTCTCTTACTATCAGTTGACAAGGTACAAGCTATCTTATCTAATTATTTTTTATAGATAGTTTTTATTAATGAGACGGCAAGTCTTATAATTCTGTAAAATAAAGTGAATTAGAGTTGTAATGAGATGTATCTCGAGTTTTTGCGAACCATTTGACTCCAGAAATAAAATGGTTCGCAAAAACTCGAGATACATATGAGATGATGTTCTTATGTTATGTATCGTTTATTCAATTAGATGTTAATGTGAATGAACCATAACTATGTAAACCTATTCCTAATAGATTGATCCCAAAATAACATATCCAAATTATAAGAAATCCTATAGAAGCCGCAAGTGCCGAATGTGTATCTTGTAAACTTTTATTTGTTCTAGTATGTGAATAAATCGCGAATATGATCCAAGTAATAAATGCCCAAGTTTCCTTAGGGTCCCAATTCCAATAAGATCCCCAAGCCTCATTAGCCCATACTGCTCCAGAAAGAATGCCTATGGTTAAAAAGGTAAAGCCTAAACAAATGACACGATAACTCCAATAATCTAAACGCTGAGTCAATTGATATTTGTAATAATTTCGAAATGAAATAAAAGAAGTGTTTTTAAAAACACTTCTTTTATCATTCAAATATTCGACTTCGCCAACGATAAATGATTTAATTACTAAATTCTTGCTTTTAAAAAACATATCGATATTTTTTCGAAATGTAACGACTAAAAGAGCGACTGATAATAATGATCCACATAAAAGAGCTGCATAGCTTAATAGCATCATACTTACGTGCATCATTAACCACTGAGATTGTAGAGCGGGTACTAATATAGCGGATTGATGCATTTCGGTTGAAAGACCCGACGTGGCGAAACCTTGGGTAAAAATAGCACTTGGCGCGGTTATTACGCTTAAATAATTTTTATTATTTCGTATTTTAGGAATCATATGAATAATGGAGAAACTCCATGAAAGGAAGATTAATGACTCATATAAATTACTTAATGGGGAATGACCCGAATAAATCCAACGAATAACTAATAATCCTGTTATAGATAAAAAGGTAGCTATCATACCTCTTTCCGATGAATTGCGTAATTCTACGATTTCGTGGACTAATAAGGTCATAAAATGAATCGTAATCACAATTGAAATAATCGAAAAAGAGATATGAGTTAATATATGTTCTAAAGTTACAAATATCATAAAAAGGGCGGGGGTTCTCCATTATAGAATTAAAATCGAGAATTAAATATATTATAGGATCCGCTGTGTCCCTTTTAGGGGATGCCGCCACTCGGACTCGAACCGAGATGCTCTAGCACTGCTTCCTAAGAACAGCGTGTCTACCAATTTCACCATGGCGGCTTATTTGAAATATTAATAAATAATAGTCAATTCATGTTAAATGGTCAAGATTCAAGGATTCAATATAGTTAGTAAACATTAGAACCGATGAAATAAAGACTTATTTAAATTAAGATTTGAATGTTTACTAAGTATCGCCGTAGGGTTTAGCTTTAAGAATCAACTTTCATGTATCTAGTTTAGAATGTAAAAATGGAGTTATACCAAGACAGTCAGAACTAGATAGTTTTGTTCCGGGTCGAGTTATAGAACTAAAAATCATCCTTTTTTTATTTTTAGATGATTTTTTAATTAATGTATTGAAAATTAAAAAGATTAATTAAAAAAAATAAATGTCATATTTATCGTAATTTTATTCGAGGCATTTTTCTAATAATTTCGATATCTTAGTATCATTAATAATACTCTTCGTAATTTATTATAAATACTATCTAGTAACTATACTTCTAATTAGGTTTTGGGCTAGGCATATAACAAAAAACTTTTTCTCTATCAATTAAATTTTCACAATAGAATATTTAATTGATAGAGAAAAATTAGAATACTTAGTACTATACTAAGAGGCCAGTAAACATAAGAATTATTATTTACTATATAACACGCCACAGCAGTTAGTTCTAACTAATATTGATATTAATAAGTTCTTAATGGTATGTCGATTTAGATTATTCCAAAATTTTATTACTTGTTTGTTGCACAAAAAAACTTTTTGAATGCCCAGTGGAAACCGATTTAGCTAAAGAAAGAGCTTTTACTGCCGTTAAATATCCCTTCTTCTTCCAAATATTTCTACGAATACGTTTTTTTGATCGAGAAATACGTTTTTTTGGAACCGCCATTCAAAAACAAAATACTAATTTTTATTATTGTATGTGAAAGACATATATTTAGATCGTTTTTTCGTCATTATCCATACTTATCCCATGGATAATAAATACTTTGTTCAAAACCTGTAAAACATATCATAATAATATAAATATAATTCTATCTAATTATATAATATATATGTAAATATGTAAAAATAAATATATACATATATACAAAATATACCAAAAGATTATGAATTATCTATACGTATCCATGTATATATACCTATGCCATATCACATATATATCTAGGGCTAAATGAAATAGATAATAATTTTTTTTTTTATTTTTTTTGTTGATTTCTTTTATTATTGTTCTTTTGGTTGGTGAATTTTAAACAATTAAATTTATAACAATAAAAAAACAAATATTTTTTTATGGAACAAACATATCAATACGCATGGATAATACCCTTTCTTTCACTTCCAGTTACTATGTCAATAGGATTTGGACTTCTGTTTATTCCTACAGCAACAAAAAATATTCGTCGTATGTGGGGTTTTACTAGTGTTTTACTACTAAGTATAACTATGGCCTTTTCGGCCAGTCTGTCTATTCAGCAAATAAATGGAAGTTTTATCTATCAATATTTATGGTCTTGGACTATCAATAATGATTTTTCCTTAGAGTTTGGACACTTGATCGATCCACTTACTTCTATTATGTTAATACTAATTACTACTGTTGGAATCATGGTTCTTATTTATAGTGACAATTATATGTCTCATGATCAAGGATATTTTAGATTTTTTGCTTATATGAGTTTTTCTAATACTTCCATGTTGGGATTAGTTACTAGTTCCAATTTGATACAAATTTATATTTTTTGGGAACTCGTGGGAATGTGTTCATATTTATTAATAGGTTTTTGGTTTACACGACCGGTTGCAGCAAGTGCTTGCCAAAAAGCCTTTATAACTAATCGTGTAGGAGACTTTGGTTTATTATTAGGAATCTTAGCTTTTTATTGGATAACTGGCAGTTTAGAATTTCGGGATTTGTTCAAAATAGTTAATAACTTGATCCATAGTAATGGGGTTAATTCTACATTTGTTACTCTCTGCGCCTTTTTATTATTCGTCGGCGCAATTGCTAAATCTGCACAATTCCCTCTTCACATATGGTTACCTGATGCTATGGAGGGGCCCACCCCTATTTCGGCTCTTATACACGCTGCTACCATGGTAGCAGCGGGAATTTTTCTTGTAGCTCGGCTTCTTCCTCTTTTCAGAGTTATACCTTACATAATGAATTTCGTTTCTTTAATAGGCATAATAACAGTACTCTTAGGAGCTACTTTGGCTCTCGCTCAAAGAGATATTAAAAGAAGTTTAGCCTATTCTACAATGTCTCAACTGGGTTATATTATGTTAGCTCTAGGTATAGGTTCTTATCGAGCTGCCTTATTCCATTTAATAACTCATGCCTATTCTAAAGCTTTATTGTTTTTGGGATCCGGATCCATTATTAATTCTATGGAACCTATTGTTGGATATTCACCCGATAAAAGTCAGAATATGGTTCTTATGGGCGGTTTAACAAGATATGTTCCAATTACAAGAACTACTTTCTTATTAGGTACACTTTCTCTTTGTGGTATTCCGCCTCTTGCTTGTTTTTGGTCCAAGGATGAAATTATTAATGATAGTTGGTTGTATTCACCAATTTTTGCAATAATAGCTTGTTTTACAGCGGGATTAACCGCATTTTATATGTTTCGAATGTATTTACTAACCTTTGATGGGCATTTGCGTGTTCATTTTCAAAATTATAGTAGTACTAAAAATAGTTCATTCTATTCCATATCTCTATGGGGAAAAGCAGTACCGAAAGTAGTCAATAGAAATTTACTTTTATCAACAATTAATAATAAGGTCTTCTTTTTTTCAAAGGATACATATCAAATTAATGATAATATAAAAAATCGAATGCGATACTTGAGTACTTCTTTTATAAATAAATACACTTACATGTATCCTCACGAATCGGACAATACTATGCTATTTCCTCTTCTTATATTGACACTATTTACTTTGTTCATGGGATCAATAGGAATTGATTTTGATCAAGGAGTAGTAGATTTTGATATATTATCGAAATGGTTAACTCCATCGAGAAACCTTTTGAATAAAAATTCAAACTATTCTATGAATTGGTATGAATTTTTTACAAATGCAATTTTTTCAGTAAGTATAGCTCTTTTTGGACTATTTATAGCATCCATTTTATATGGGTCTGTTTATTCATCTTTCAAGAATTTGGACTTAATCAATTCATTTGTAAAAAGGGGTCCTAAAAGAATTATCTTGGATCAAATAAAAAAAGTGGTATACAATTGGTCATATAATCGTGGTTACATAGACATTTTTTATACTAGAGTCTTAATCATGAGTATAAGAGGATTAGCCGAACTAATTCAGTTTTTTGATAGACGTATAATTGATGGAATTATAAATGGGGTTGGGGTCGCAAATTTATTGATGGGAGAAGGCATCAAATATATGGGAGGTGGACGAATTTCGTCTTATCTATTCTTGTATTTATCTTATGTATTAATTTTTTTATTAATCTTTTTATTTTATAATTATTTTATAATAAATTTTTAGTGACGGATACGTAAAAGATATTTTTTCTTTTCCATCACTTGGACATGTATAAAAAAAATATTGTGACATTTCATTTCGTACAGCATTTTCAAATAGATCATTTTTTATATATCTAAATGGACGATTCCATCGTTTATAATCGAAAAAAAAAGTCATAAGAGGTTTTTCAAACCGGAAATGGGCATGGGTCTTTTCTTTTTTTTCTTCTTTAAGTCTTCCCAATTCCCAATTCTCTTGATACCCATCAAGATAAGAATCTTCGTCAACAGGGCTATCCTTATAGGATGTCTCTTTAAAGTGGAATTCATCTTTTGTTTTTTCCTTTCCATTCACCCGGATCTCTTCCGTTTCATCTATTTTGTCCGGATCCTCTTTTTCTTCCGAACAAAGGGAAGGGTCTTCTTCGGTGGATCCCCCTTGTTCCTGTTTAGTCGCCTTCGTTTCGGAAGTTGTTTCTACATCGATTTCTTCCTCACTTTCTCCCTTTTCTTCTGTTTCTGAGGTTTCTTTCAGTTTCTTAGTGACAATAGGCGACGGCATTCTGCCTAAATAGTAGACACAGGTGATAAATAAGAGAATACTAAAGATTCGAGCCATATAATTTCTCAATTCTGACACAAGGTACTTATTAGATCGAATAGAATGATTTTGCCGTATCCAGACTAAGACCAATCCAACCCATTTCATGAATAAAATGTGACCAATTAACCAACCAACAAAACTACTTGTTACAAATAACATCTTATTGTTGCATCGAAACGTATAAATGTTGACTAATCTGGTTAACGTTGAGCTTGGTAAAATGAAATGGTTGAATAATTGAAAAATTAGATTATTCAGGAATACACATTGAATGCTGAGATTACGCATTGAATTTCTGGTAGTAGATCCATAATCAAAAAGGTTTTTGTGATTGTTCCAGAAGAAATGAAACAAAAGATACGGTAGAACTAGGACAGTTATTGTATGAGGTCTACCCAATGCTAGATGCAGAGGCGCATAATAGATCGATATGAACATCATGAGCTGTCCCGTAATAAAACCAGTTGTTGCTGATACCCCCTTCTCGGTTCCTTCTTCCATAACCCGAGCTCGGAGAAGGAAGAGATAAGAGGGCCCTATGGAGAATGTGGTCAGAAATCCATAATAGAGTCCGACCACAACGACCGA